GACCAACCACTACCGACCGGTCAATTCCGCTTTGGGGCCACCCCTTACTCTACCATTATTATAGGGGTCTGGGGTTCGAGACAAAGAAAGATCAAGGCAGCATATCAGTTTTTCCTTTATACTTTACTTGGATCTGTTTTTATGCTATTAGCTATTCTGTTGATTCTTCTCCAAACAGGAACCACCGATTTACAAATCTTATTAACCACAGAATTTAGTGAGCGGCGCCAAATCTTTTTATGGATTGCTTTTTTCGCCTCTTTCGCTGTCAAAGTTCCTATGGTACCAGTTCATATTTGGTTACCCGAAGCTCATGTAGAGGCACCCACGGCAGGATCCGTTATCTTGGCAGGAATTCTTTTAAAATTGGGAACTTACGGGTTTTTAAGATTTTCAATACCCATGTTTCCTGAAGCGACACTTTGTTTCACTCCCTTCATTTATACTCTAAGCGCGATTGCTATAATATATACTTCCTTGACCACTTTAAGACAGATCGATCTTAAGAAGATCATTGCTTACTCCTCAGTAGCCCATATGAATTTTGTGACTATTGGTATGTTTAGTCTGAACATACAGGGAATTGGAGGTAGCATTCTACCGATGTTAAGTCATGGACTGGTTTCTTCAGCCCTTTTTCTATGTGTTGGTGTTCTATATGACCGACATAAGACTCGACTTGTTAGATATTACGGAGGTTTAGTGAGCACCATGCCGAATTTCTCTACCATTTTCTTCTTTTTCACTTTAGCCAATATGAGTTTACCTGGTACTAGCAGCTTTATCGGGGAATTTCTCATCTTAGTAGGAGCTTTCCAAAGAAATAGCTTAGTAGCCACATTAGCAGCGCTTGGGATGATTTTAGGCGCGGCCTATTCCCTTTGGCTATATAATCGTGTGGTTTCTGGAAATTTAAAACCCGACTTCCTCCATAAATTCTCCGATCCAAATGGCAGAGAAATTTTCATATTTATACCCTTTCTTGTTGGAGGGGCGACCGTCCGTTAAACTACCAAAGAAAAAGGGGTAAACCAATGTAATCATGACATTGTAGGTGCTTGCGATGGGACGGATGCGACTTCCCTCAGTTGGTTTGGGTGGCATAGCCCGTTGCGGAAGTCCCCCCCTTTTTTGATCCATTTCTTTAGTCTTTAGGGAGCCAAAGCTTGACTTTAAAAGTCAGGCTCGCGCAGGGGCGCTCACATTTTTTGGCTGAGCCATATCTTGTTGGGTGAGACCGAGATAAAGAAAGGACGGAGGTTACCCTGGTAATGGCATTTCTCGACCGTGTCTCCGAGGGACAGTTGAACGAGCGACTCATGAATGCTGCCAGATCGAACGAGCCAATAACTCGAACGCCTTCGGTCTGTTTTTTGAGCAAGAATCACAGCGTTACCTTACCTTCACCATGATACAGACTCCAAGTTCTTATGGCAGAGCACGAGGAGATTTATCATCAATATGATGATGAGAATATAAACCAGAAGCACGACCGGAGTCTTCGTGGTCCAAGATAATAAAACCATCAATAAGAGTCACGTAAGCATGAGACTTTTTGGTAGTACCGGTGAACCAGATGGCCGCGGCGATAGAATCTGGGACGGAGGACTCGTAGTATCTCTCTAGATCTGGCAAAAGCGAGAGACCCCCTAACGTAATTAGAATAGAGGCTGACTGCTGAACCCACTCTGGCCTCGAAGGGCAAGCCCCTGTGGTTGCGAGCTGGAGCTGCCATTGCTTATGGCTAGAGCAATGGGAGGGGGCCCCTGCAGAGAGAACAGTAAGGATAACGAGCGCTCCGCCCGCTTGGCGGGCGCCAGGAGCAGCAGGCAAGTGCTTGGTAGGCTAACAGCCCAGTGAACCGGGAAGAGCACTCGACGAAAGGAGGACAGACTAAGCAAGTACGAGAAATTGGCCCTGCTCCGCTTTCTGAAAAGCAAGGTGACCCCTACCCCTGTTAAGGAGGTGAGGTCAAACCAAGGACCTATGGAAGTCGGGGCTCGTCCCTGGTCAATATTGGATAAAACAATAGGAGGCCGTAGCGCTGACCTCTTTTTTTATTGATTCAATACAATAGGGGAAAAGATCGTACAGTTCCCTACCGAGACAACAGAAACTCTCAACGGATCTTATGCGCGCTGGGCATACTTCTTCCGTGCGTCTTTCTCGTGGCGGAAACAGAACAACAGGGAAAGACCCGGCCGACCTGCCCAGGTCGCCTTGGCGAGCTTTATTTAAGAGAGTAAAAAGACTTCCGTTTCCGTTCTTGGTTTGCTCTTCGCGCCTCTCGATCTTTTTCGTAGTTGGGAAGAGGGAAGGAGTCTAAATCAATGGACATTAATGAACCATCATTGATGGACGTTGCACATGACACGATCAATTCGACTCAAGGTCCGGCGCTAATAGAAGTTGCTTACTCTCCTAGTAGCGAAGGAAAAGGGCAGGGCTCTTTTTTCGTAGTAATAGTGGGCGGGTCTCATGAGATCTATGCCGGCCGCCGGAATCAAACGAAGGTCGAAGGACCATTCGATTGATTAAGGGGCATAGCGGCGCCCTCGCCTGGCGCCATTCCCCGACCTAGCAGCAGACGGGCGGGCCGTGCCCGAATTCAGACCAGACTTTTCTTTGTTTGAGCTGTTCCCACGCACGCAGAACGGAAGATCTCAGTTGTCCTGGACTGGACAAGTACGTAGGGATCCTCGTGGGACCGTGGGGGGAGTTCTAATTCTCTTATAACCTTTTCACGCCACGCACGGAGAGCTTTCCATTCATAGATTAGAGGGCTCCCCCGTTGAACAGAGTTAGGTTATGCCTCTACGGAAGAAGTGTACTTTGTACCGTCCGGAGGTCATATAGATCGGAACCCGGAGCGATAAGAACGAAAGCCCTACCCACAGCTACAACTACTGGCACTTCAAAAGGCTTCGATTTTTAGGTCATTTCTACTTGCTTACTTGTTAGAGTAAGGTATGAAATTGCTGACTTGATAGAGTCTGGGCGCTACTGAAAGCTTTTTTTAGGTCGTGTAAGAGGTGTAAGCCTCGAAAGCCTTTGGTACTTCGGTAGAGCGAGCAGCCCTTAAACCAAATAACATTTTTATACCTTCCCCGATTTCTGCATTTCATTCTTTATTTGGCCCGCTTCAAACAAAATGAGAAAAAGGGGGATGGAATGGGCCACCCCACCCAAGAGCGCTTATGTCATATGGGAACTCATGGCTGGAAACAATCCTTATGGTTTTGATATCCAGTAGGAATAATAAGAATCAAAGTCCAGGTTGGTTGGTGAGCCTAGTGATAGGAAACTATCTTGCTTGGTTCGGAGAGCACTTGTTGGATAAAATCTTTTTTTTGCTAGATGTTATGGCCTAAATCCTGAACTATTGACTCTACTTGTTCGGATGGGTGTTCACCCCAAAGTGTTCCCGGACCGCATGCATACATCCGTAAGTAACTTAGTGCAACATGGAAAATTTCATTGAGAGGAATCAGCAAAGAAAAGAAAAACAGGTAAATTAATGTGTATTTGAAAGATTGTCCTCGGGCTGAAGAGTGTCCACATGAGTTCGTTCAGGTGTCTACACAGGCCTGTGGTCTTCTTTTATATTCTGTCGGGAGTTAAGATTGCTCCACCTAAGTAGAACAACAAGGCAACGTTAGTTCCTTCCTTTCACGTGCTTTCAAGCTATCCGGTCCAGTAGAGGTGAGCCCACGCTTTCCCTTCCCGCTTTTCTGGATTAATCGCTTCCTTATTTGCCTCCCAGGAAATGTCATCAGATTCTCTGGACCTATCTTTGATGTTAGCTTCAGGGGTTAAGGTAGCTCTTGGGCTGGTCTTGCTTTCTCACTTGTATCGGGGTTTATTTAACTTTGTTGATAGTCACTTTGCCTCTTTTGGGGGACCATGATGGTTCTTGCAATTGTGGATCCTTGCCTACTTTCCAGACTTTTTGCTCTCGTACTCCTTCGACCCAAGAGACCCTTTGCTTGGTTTTTCCTTCTCCATAAGCGGACCTAGAACTGGAATGGGAACTTTAAAGTGAGAGCAATTGGCTTCATTACATATAACTAAATAACTGGACTGCGAAGCCCTTCTCGCCCAACGGCCTATTAGAGCTATGCATGAGACAATGAAAGAATCCCACTTTCGGGTACAGTTCTTCGCTTTTGTTATATCTTATTACATTCCTGCTGGATATACTCCTTGTCTGGGTACTCCCCCTCCTGCTTGAAGGCCTGCAAGCTAGTCTTTTTTCGAAGTACGTAGGACTGCTTATGGGTGGGCAACTACTGGAGCTTATGAAAGAGAAGGCGCTGGACCAGAACCTGCTATCCCCGCTGGCTTAACTGATCGCCTAAGGGACTAAGTGACTTTTAGTAAGATACAGGGACGCCCCAGGCCAGGGGCTACTGATTGTGCTTGTATCAGTGAAGATTGCTTCCAGTGATCAAAAAGAAGAAATTAAAAAAACCATGGCTTTATTTCCAACACTCCGGATAGGTGGAAGAATCTATCTATGTCCATCCCCTCTTTATACGGTACCGGAGGATCAGTTGCTGGAGAAGAGGAATCCTGTAGATCGGCGGAATCTCTGTTCTCACCCCCTCTCGCTAAAGAAAGGAACTCGTTAGGATATTCTTTTTTTTTGTCCTCAACTCAGCGGAAAGGAAAGGCAGTGAAGAGGCTCCGGCTCCAAGGTCCAGCTTCTTTCTCTTTTGCTTAGATGGTACCTTGGCGAGGAATCTTTGAACCTAGAAAAAACTAAGAGCTTCGGCCCTCCTCTCCTGTGAGAAAAGAGCCACCTCGAGTTCAGCGGCTGCTTAGTAGAGCAAGGTTTAGGTCTTTTCTTCCTAAGGGCTTCACTGGTAAAGAATCCAAAGAGTTTAACTCAGTCATATACCCCCTCTACCAAAACCCACATCCGATCCACCTTCGGTTCCAATTGATGCACCTCTCGATTACCCAAATCATAGTCCCGCTTGAGCCTTTCCTTGAATACTAGCCCTTTCTTCTTCTTATCGGGATAGCCATTTTGCTTGGGACTAGCCTTGAATACTAGCCATTTTCTCATCGCATCAAGAGGGCTGCGAGGCTCGGTTTCGTTCTTTTTGCTTTATCTCTGCCTATGCTCGGTATGCCTTCGATCGAGGTTCGAGTGGTATGTGTGACGCATTTGACATTTTCTTGTTGAAAGGCTGACATACGACTGACAGCAGTCAAGGTGTGTTTGAAAGAGAGGAGAGATAGGAATGCCCTTAGATTAGGGGTAAGTTTCCTTACATCCAGCTGACGTTACCCACGGACTTCTTTTTCTCGACTGGAGATAGTGTAAGGCGAGCGATAGGAGGGTTTATTAAGCACCCTACCAAGGCTTAGCGTGAGTTACAGTAAAAACCATAACTATACATTACTTAAGAGAGAGTAGCTAGGGTCCTCTTTTCTAGCTCCACGAAAACTAGGAAAAACTAGCGCTTAGAGTTCGGTGGTAAGAGCGCTCCCCTAATATGAAAATATATCAAGTGAAAGTATGTGTGTTATAGGGAGAGAGAAAGCAATAAATCTTTGTTTCTTGGTGATTTTCACGCGACATAACATAAAAAAAAGAGAAGTCACATGGGCTTGAAAGAGTTGAATTCAAAAACGCTACATCCGGGGTAACCTGGTGTAACGGCAGAACAAGATCCTTGAAAAGATCGACAGTGTCATTCATCGTGGGAGAAGCCTGCCCAAACAGGACGATCGAATCGAACTTCCGTAAGTTCTCCAGCAGCAGGATCCCCTAATATCCGCCTATCTACTTGACTTTTCTTAGTCCAGGGACGTCTTTCTTGATGAGAGAATTGATCGCTATGTGTCCTAGTTGATTCGTCTGGTTTAGGAACACCCAGCTGTGTAGCCTTAAGCTTTGCATAAGCGACTACATACCTCGGCTTCTTCCTGTGCTAGTGCTTTAAGGGCCAGTTCTAATTGTTCTTTCAATTGTTCTCTCCTTCTTTGTAGTGGAGTGGCTTTGCTGTTAAAGTCTGCTATTAGTGCGCTCACTTCCCTCCTTTTCTTAGCGATTAGTCGATCACTGACGTAACTATCCGTTAGTCTATCTATCTGTTCGTCCAAGAAGTCTTTTTTCTCTTTATATCTGCCTTCCTTCGTGCGTGGGTACTTCTAAAGAAAGGAAGCAACTACTTCATCGGCTTCAAAAGCACTGGCAATTGCATCAACCTCCCCCATCCCATAAACGGTAAACGGTGTACCTTCTACAACTGCTTCCTTTTGTTCGTTTTATTGTTCGTCTGACTCATGTTCTAGTTTTTCTTCCTTGGAGGGCGGTAATCCCTTCTATTTATATTCATATTCTTCCAGGGAGACTTCCTCCCTACTCTATTTCCCATTCTATTTCTCGGAGAGAGCTACTTTCTATAGTGAGTCCTACAATGAGTCGACAGGCTCCACCTCTCTCTACTCTCTACCTCTACCGAGAGGTGTACCCAAGGCGTACCATACATACATACATATAAGGATAAGGTGTAATAAGCCTATGTCAGGGGGAGTCATTACCTTGCTTTTGCTTGTCCAATGCAATGTGTCTGTTTCCGTATTCTATACTTCACTTCTGTAGCTGCTATAGAAGTGGCTGTCCGGGTCCGTTAGCCTGACTACTATTACTATTACATATACATACAGATTAAAGTAAAGGACCTGGCTCAGAAGCGAGGAAAGAAGGCGAGAGAATGAGACTCGTAGGTAGTATGTGTTACTCACACCAGTCGTTAGGTCGCAAAAACAGGAGTGGGCATCTTCCTTCCTTACCACGTTCAAGCGCAACGGATCTGGGTGTGTCTACTATTGCTATTGATCCAACCTCTCAAAATTCCTTTTGAAAAAGCTAAGAACATCATTAAGGAGAGACCCTCCGTTTTCCGCTGCCAATTCCTCTTCAATCTCCGAAAAGAAATCTTTAAGGGCCTCTCCGGGCTTAAAGTCCTTATCCAAATGAGGATGCTTCTTAATAATTTTTATCAACAGCTGAAAGCATTCCTCTTTTTCCTCCCGGATCTGGAGATCCCGATTCTCGAATTCCATTAATCGGGTATACTCTCTCTGATCAGAAGCTTGATCCAGGGAGGCCGTCACCTGTGCCAAAAATTCTCCTTAATTGTCTTGAGGAAGAAAAGGGCTTGCGACGCTTTCCAGGTTACTTATGCGCCCCTTTAAAGAGGCTTCTAAACTGATATTTGAAACAAAGCAAAGTTGACAGGAGAACCCGATGTTAATTTTAATCCGTTACCAAATCATGGGAAGGCTTTTAATGTGGGAACTCGCTTGTCGACGCAAACGAGACTTATCTGAAGTGAAGTTCCCCATGAAAGTGAAGCTATATTTAAAGTCCTGTTTGAAGCATAAGTTATCCAGCTGGAGTTCCTGGATCCCTTTCTCTGGTAGGCCCGATTGGATTTATATCTCGTGCGGAGGTATGAAAGTACTAGGGGATATCTCACAACGGTGGAAAAGTCTGCTATAGTTCGAGAAGGCAGAGGTGATGAGCCAAGAAGCTCCACACAAGTAGCTCGTAAGTTAAGGCAGTATAAGTGGTACAGCGAACCAGTCAATCCATTCATCTGAGGAGTTTACCGCATCTATGGGGTTAGTTAATCATACTCATCCCATTTCCTTTATGTCAATAGCTCCTAAATCTATTATGAAACCTTTTTCTTTCTCGATGCTTTGAATAGCTATCCTTTCGTACCCTTGCTTTCGTACCTGTGGGATTAGACTTTCCTTGGCGATTGGGTCAGTGATCAAATAGGCTAAACCTTCGCATCGAAGGGGAGCAGCGTAGGTAGACTAGAACTAGAAGTAGTAGTTCCCCCGGGAAAAGAGAATCTCTCTTTGATTGAGTTCCCGGCTCCAGCCTTAAGAGCCTCATTTTCCCTTGGGATTGGTGTACAGACAAGACTGATTGAGATTCGTAATTAGCTGCAATAAAAGAATACGCTCTTTCGACAGAGAAGTGAGCGACGTAGATCTGCAGATGTTTTAGGGAGGAAGCCGGTGCTAGCGAAGTTCATTACCTGGTTGACTCTCTTTCTTTCTAAGAGCAGAGCAGGGGAAGAAGGAGTAGGCCACAAAGGTACTGGGATCTCACCGACCATGCGGCGAAGATGTTTCATGCTTCTGATCAGCTTTGTCACTGGCCACGGATTCTCTATCATCTTCTTACGCCTTTCTCCAGAACTTGCTCTTCTCTTCAATCCAGATACCCGTCCGCTTTTGTTGTTCTTTCTCAACTCCAGTTCCCTTCTAGCAGCAGCTCTCTTCCTTTGTAACCTCCTCTTCTCTTCGGAGTTCTGTTGAGCGGTTGTGGAAACTTCTTCTGTCTCCCAAGCTGCCACTGTCTAGGCGGCACATTCTGTTGAGGTTTCACGAACCTTGGCGGCCTTCTTCTGCCAAACTCTATGTCATGCTGTAAGCCTTTCCTACGATGATGCTCTGACTCGTCACCCCATCCAGATGGCTCCCCAACTGGCTGACCCCAGTGTGAGGTTGGAGTGTACTTTAGCAGGTAAGAAAACTTCCCCTCATCTTATCCCAAGGTATCCCATGTCTCCTGCTGTCTAGCTATCTGCCTTCCTTCTGAACTAGCGTTCTCCTCCCTCTTCCCTCATACCGATCTTATTTCCATACCGATCTTATTTCATGGAATAAGGACCTTAACCCGAAAATTGAGGAGGGAGAAGGTGTGCCATACACAGTTACAGAACCAAGCCAAGATAAGTATCCCCAGTCTATCAATGTTGAAGTTGTTGTTATAGAAAAGAGTGATCCCATCACTGCGCATAAGGGTTGATTTCAGCTATTTCAGGTGTAAGTTGTTGTTTAATCATCTATGATTTTTCTTGGAGCCCTTACTGCTGCGAATGCATACCTTTCTTGATGAAACGGCAGCCCTTGTAAGCGAGAGGCAAGTGAGAAACTTAATCATAAGAACAGTTATGACTTTATAGTATAGGATGCCGCCATCTCAGATGATAATATGTGCTACCTTATTACATTACCGCTTGAAGCGTTGTTCCATCTTATTTATTCTGTGTCTTATTTATTCTGTGGTTGACTTTTCTTCCCGACTTGAGGTAGTCGTAGACTTATCGGATGAACTCTTCTCTCTCAATGGAAGCTACATTGCTAATGCTAAAGAGTAAAGTAGAAGGCTTGGAAGGAGAGTTCACTTTGTTGGTACTACTGCCCTTAATAAGTCTCGATAAGAAGCTCCCTCTTAAAGCGATAGAAAGAAAATCAATGTTAGAATCCTCGCGCACCGAAAAAGCAGTACCGTACCATACTGAGCAAAGGTAGAAAGAGAAAAGGAATGTTTCTCTTAGGGGATCTTCCTTACTAACTTACTTGGCTGATTAACTGATTCGGGGAACGAAGCCCCACGGTTCGCTTATTTCAGTCATGTCATCCGGAGGTTTTCTTCCTGCTGAAGTGAATCAATGCAGGTATTCGCTTAGCACTACTCTTGCTATAGGTTAGGACTTCTATAACACTGTTATAGCTATAGGTAGGCGAGAAAGAAGGTCTTTCTCAAGCTAAGTACGCTAGTTGAGATGGACTAGTTGTGACGGCTTCTATATAAAATAAAAGAAGGAAGGTCACAAGTCTGGAAGGACATGACGTGTAGGTTATCTCTTTTATCATAAGAGAAGAAAGGTCCTAAGATAAGTAAGGTTGGCTTCTAAAGCAAAAATGTCTAAAGTAGTACGCCGACTTGACTTTATAGGTTTATATAGGTTATAGGGTAGGGTCCACCGTTTGGGGCATCTTTTCGTTTCAACGGCTTCTTCCTCTGGAACGAGTGCAATTAAAGAATTTAACCGCGGCTTGGCTGTTACAGACGTAGCAATACGCGATTGAAGCTAAAGTCTTCCTGCACCTGAGCTGTTTGGATGACTGATTGGCTGATGGATAGACTGGGTAGATTGGTCCGATGACTGTCTAGTATGACGGATAGACTACACGGACTTACTACGCAAGGAAGTGCACTTCTTGATATCATGGAACCTCCTAATTCTTTTTAAGAATAAGATTCTCTTTTAATTCCCCACCTATGGGTAAGAGAGGGTTGATCACCAAAGGATCAAACTTAGCTGTCAATAACGAAACTTGCTGCTGTTTAGTACTTATTAATTTCAAATGTATATAAAATGAATTATGGCACCTTGTTAACTATTAGACTAGGAAGCTCTATTCTCAAGTACTCTAGTTGTTCTGTTATTAGTTATTGTATCTCTTGCGCTTGTGAGTTACTTCTTTGGCGCCGAAGACTTGTTTTCCATATGCTATATTCTTTATCATAGGAACATAGTTAAAAAGGCACATTACAGGTCTGATGAAATTGCAAATCTCATTAACTCTTTCTACCATGACGGGTTTAGCGATTAGTACCTTCTCTAGCCTCTCTTTCTGTATAAGATCTATCTACTACCGGATATGAACCGCCTGCAACCTCAGTTTACCCGGCATCTTTAATCTTACGTTTGTAATGTCGAAGCAGAGCATCTCGTCGGGCTGGGGCTTACTTAAGTTGAGGAAGATCTTTTCCGCCTATGATAGCATTCCCTTACTTATCCTATAGGGAGCTAAGTCACTGGCAGGTTAGCAGCAGGCTTATTAACCGACCTCCGGAACAGTCTTCGTATCACATCTACTATGGTTTGTGAGAAAGGTGCCTTAATCCTATAGATGAACCAGTCTATCTTCTTACATGTCGCTGCCTAGAGTTAGAGACTAAGGATAAGATAATAGAGTAAGCGTTCCCGTTCTAGAGAGTCATCTAGTAGTTTATGAATAAGTAAACCCAGAACGGAAGTATCCTTTCTTATGGTATTATTTCTCTAATGCCCTTACTTAGTTGTATTCCTATAGTTTCTAGTTATATAGGGTAGAAATGATCTGCCTTGGCTTGGTACAGAGAAAGGACAGTTCTTTTCTATTATAAGAGAGGCAAGCTTCAGAGGGTTGAGTCATCTCCCCCTTCTCCTTCCGATACTTAATTTAGATAGTAGCACCGCATACCGACTATGAGCAGCTCTACAGGTGTACGAAAAAGACTTTTTAAAGAAATTTTAAGCGCTGGAAGAACACTTCAGGCAGGTCATCGATAGTTGACGACGGTGGACCCGTAGGGGAGCACTTATTCTTTTAAGACGTGCCCCGGCATTACCAGCATCTAGTCTTTAGACAAGCAATTCTTGGAGCCGGCGTATGAGGCGCAAAAAGACAGAAGGCATTACCAAGAACCGGAGATATAGTGCAACTGAACCTCAGAACGGACACGAAGGAGCGTCTTCAATGAGACCTAGGGCAGTGAGGACGATCGGAGTGAAGGTTCAGGTTGGCATATCACAAGAAAAAGTCCAAGTTTTTGGAAAGAATATTTTGAACCCCAACCAACTATGGACATTTTCGGGGAGTAGCCCGCTTCCCATTACTCAATAGAGCAACTCCTCGCACATAATTAAGGGAGCCATTGAAAGGTGACTAAAACACCAGAAACTAAGACTACCCGAGCTAATGATAGAGGCAAGAACACTTTCCGGCCAAGTCCCATTAATTGATCATAACGATATCGTGGAAATGCTGCGCGGACCCATATATATAGAAAGAGAAAGAGAATCACCTTGATACTAAACCAGATCGAGCCCGGGATCTTCTTGGAAATGGGAAGATCTAGGATAGGCGGCCAACCTCCTGGAGAAAGCAATGTGCATAGACCAGGTGAGTAAGGATGCAGCTCCGTGGACCGCTCGTCGGGCCTGATAGGTGGTGGTCTCACACCCTTCTCAAAGGAACCGTACGTGACACTCTCGCGTCATACGGCTCCGTCCCGGAATCAGGACCCCTCTTTCCTTTGACCAAGGAGTTCTCGAACCAACTCTTCCCTCCCGAAAAACAAGAAATCCCAACTACTTACCAAAGAATGAGGTTCGCCTTTTTGATTTGATCCAGGACTTTGCCCAGAGCAATGCTATTCCCAACACCTGCTGCTTCAATATCCCGTAGTAGGAATAAAAAGTGGGTGTTATCTGGCTTTTTCGGAAATAAGATAGCCCGGATATCCCCCCTCTTTTTCAAAACGGAAGCCCTACTAAAGCCAAGTGCGGAAAGAGCCCTTTCTACGGCTTTTTCTATTTTGAGCTGAGCGAGGCAGCTTTCCCTGCGAATCTTGCTAATAAGTAGCCTGCCTTACGAGTGCAGCTACGGTAGTGTAGCGAGGCAAGTCTATGCCCATATTAAAGAGATGGGCCTCATCGAAAAAAGTAGCTGCGCGTGATAGGTTCTTTCGCCTTGAGGGTTGTCGCGTCTTAAGTTGTTGATGCTATCAAGTTCACTGTCCGGGAAAAAGTTTGAGGAGAATTGGGGCAAGCTGAGATCCGGCAATGGCCAATTGAATCAAGAGTCGTGATATCCAGGAATGGGATTGATGCTCAAGGCCAAATAGC